ACTATTGGCCAAACCACCTGAGCACTAGGCCTAATGTGAGTAGGATCACTTAACCATGCCTCATAATTGGAAAAACGAGCACCATGAAAATACATGCCACTCAGCCAAAGAAAGATGATAGAGAGTTGGCCGAAATGGGCACTAAAAACTTTTCGGGAAATCTCCTCTAAATCATTAGTATGGCTATCAAAATCATGAGCGTCAGCATGTAGGTTCCAGATCCAAGTAGTAGTATCTGGTCCCTTAGCTATTGTTCTTGAGAAATGACCAGGTTTTGCCCATTCCTCAAAAGAAGTTTTTATAGGATCCCTATCTACCAAAATTTTAACTTCTGGTTCCGGTGAACGAATAATCATTGAGTCCTCCTCTTTCCAGACAACACATAAAAAGAGACCTGCCAACATAAAACAGAATTAGTGAACTTATTAGAGATGTTTCTATTGAGTTTTGTTCTCTCCTATCTCTCATGTATTTGATATCTTAGTTAATTTCATTTCTTTAGTTTTTCACTAGAACAATTATGATCTCGAAGTCAATTCGGGGCAAGTGTTCGAATCTATTATGACATAACAGTGGGGCGCTCAATGGACCCTTTTGAATCTTCTAAGACCTTTTTGGGAACTCTGACTGGAAGTTCAATAATTTTTCGTGCAGCCTAATCAAATGTATTCAGATTTTATTCAGAAGTTGCTAGATGGAACTCCTTTTTTTTTTTATAGATAAAGTATTAGTATGTACTCTATTTCAAATCTCGTGAGCAGGCATTAGCATTCATTATTAGGCAATATACCTGTATTTTATTTATTTTTTTGAATGAAGGTCTCTTTTCTTTTATTAATTTGATTGAATATTAGTTTAAATAGCAGAAAAAAGGAGAAAATTCTCTACTGTATTCACATCTCGTTTATTTCTATGAAATACTAGACAAAATCGAACAAAATTAGAAGGGATATATTTCAATTCTGTGATTGGTCGTTCCTATAGAAATGATTTTTGAATTTGATTGATAGGGACAACAAACAAGAATTTATAACAATAGATATTTATCTATCTATATATAGATATAGATAGATAAAAATATAAGAAAAAAAAGAAAAAGAATGTTCTTATTCAAAACGCCCTGTGATCTTCAACCAATTCTGTGCTGCAATATAATTACCGGGGGTAAGAGCTATAGCTTGTTTCCAATATTCAGCGGCTTGATTAAACCAAGACTCCGCAACTTCTGAGTCTCCCTGTCGAATGGCCTGTTCTCCTCGGTCGAAATAGGTGAGTCAATTCCTTTCCTTAGAACCGTACTTGAGAATTTCCTGACTCATACGGCTCAGTAGTCAATTCTTTTTTTGTTCTATTATCTTGAAGTTAACTAAAAGAAAAAAAGAAGTTATTAATATGAGTTTCAAACTTGAATTTTTACTAATAAATAAAGAATTTCAAAGAATTTCATCTTTTTTTTAGTTTTATCTTTTCTCCTACCTTCAGAAAAGAAAAGGGAATAAAGCATCGGCATTAACGCCCTCATTATAATTCTAATTTTCTGAAAGGTAACTATCTCGATTTTATATATAATATAATATACAAAAATATATGATATATTCATTTCTATAGAATCTTGGTAAAAGTTTTTTCTTTCTTATCTTATAAGTTCTTATAAGTAAAGAGAAAATACTTTCTATCTTTGGGATTTGATACTACACCGCTGCTCAAAATATCAGGGGATCCACTTTATTACATAAGTGGATTCCTGACTTCTTTATTTATCATGAGATAAGTAAGCAGTTTTTATTATATCGACTCAAAACCGTGTTAATTGATCCTTACGATGCTTCCTTTATCAATTAGATCTTTTATCCATAGAAAAAGAGGGTATCTAGACATATCGATTTCTTCATATTTTTACTTCTATGAAGTTTCTTTGCTACAGCTGATAAAAATCGTTGTTTTGGACGATATATGTATATGTAGAAAGCCTTTATTATTTATCATTCTTTCTATTTCTTATATTAAAATTTGTGGATTTGCTTGTTCTTTTCTTTTTTCTTTCTATAGTGGAGATAGTCGCACGTAATGACAGATCACGGCCATATTATTAAAAGCTTGGGGTAAAAATGGGTTTCGTTCGAGCGCCCGAAAATAATATTCCAAAGCTTTAGTATGTTCTCCGTTACTTGTGTGAATAAGGCCTATGTTATAAAGTATATAACTTCGATCATAGGGATCAATTTCCAGTCGCATAGCCTCATAATAATTCTGTAAAGCTTCCGCATAATTTCCTTCAGATTGAGCTGACATCCGTTACGGTCGTCATTTGGTTCAAAGAATCTCCGCTCCAGAACTGTACGTGAGATTTTCATCTCATACGGCTCCCCCCCTTATGTGTGTAATGAGAAAAATCCATAAAATCAAAAAAGATTCCAGTATTCTCATTTTCAACTGAACAGAGCTAGTGTTTTTACAAGAAATCTCTAGCCAACCTTCCTGTCAAAAATTATTTCTTAACATTAAGTATGTAGGTACTTGATAAAAAAAAAAAAAATAACTTCAACAATTTCTTTGTCCTCTACGCTGCTTAATTTCCTGGAATTAGTCACTTCAATAATCTTCGATGGTTCTATGGGTATCCAAAATATGAACGAGATGGATATTTATTGTCCCAACCATTCCTGTTAGTTCCAATCTCGATAAGCCATGGATATAGATAGATACAAAGTTTTCGTGTCCTTGATTCCCAAGCGTAGTGCTTCTTTCCCAATGTTGCCTATCAGTACTAGTAATTTGGGGTTGACCTAACCCCATAAGTATAGGTATAACCTTTCGCTTAATACTAGAAACCTCAAGTTCAAGCATATAAGGCTTCATTAATCGAGGATACACGACAGAAGGAATTAATCTTTTTTTTATTTACAAATTTCACCTTCAACACGCGTGGGTTTTTTCCATTTTTTTTACCGAAATCGGTAAAAAAAAAAAAGAATCAAATCACACCATCTCTGTAATAAGTGAATGCCCTTTTTTCTCCTGAAGTTGTCGGAATTATTCGTAATAAGATATTGGCTACAATTGAAAAGGTCTTATCAATAAAATTTTCATTTATCCGAGATCTAGGCATAGGTAGAAATCCATTCTATAATTTAATTAATTATGGTGTGAGAAATCAATCCCACAAATAAAGGAATTTTACAATACAGTGCGAAATAACGTAAAAATCAACTCATTAATCAAATTTGTTTATCCTAAGACCTTGTAGGAGGTTTTTTTTTATAATTTTACTTTGTATTTATAATTTTACTTTGTATTTTGATAGTTTGAATAGGTTTTATGCATTTATGAAAAATATGACTGATTCACTATTCAACATTCAACCGGTTTCTGGGCATCATTATATAGGAGAGATGGCCGAGTGGTTCAAGGCGTAGCATTGGAACTGCTATGTAGGCTTTTTGTTTACCGGGGGTTCGAATCCCTCTCTTTCCGAATCTTTACCAAATTTATCAATATTACTCATCCCAATGCATACCATTCTTTCAAATTTGTTGATATGGACTCTCTATTCCTAATTGTTCGGTAATACAAAAAATAGTGGATAACGGGTGGGCAAGTAATAGAAATTTTCCCATATCGATGTCTATGATATATGAATAGCAGAAAATCCTCGTAACAAAAAAAAAAACTCTTGTTATTTTAGTTAGGTTTAAGTTTGACGAGAATAATATTCTACAACCAGTAATTCATTGATTTTCAAACCAACCCATTTATTATCTATTATTTGATTAATGAAACCTTTATATTGGAAAGGGTGAAAAGTCAAATGATTTGGCAATTTCTCACGGGGAGCTGAATCAAGATAATTTTGAATCAGAGTTTTCGATTTTTGTTCATCCTTCGCTGTAATAATATCTTGAGGTTTGCAACGATAACTTGGTATATCCACTATACGACCATTAACTAAAACATGTCTATGGTTTATTAATTGGCGGGCTTGAGGAATAGTCGCAGCCATACCCAATCGAAAAAGTATGTTATCCAAGCGCATTTCAAGTAGTTGTAATAAAACCTGACCAGTTGATCCTTTAGCTTTTCCGGAGATACGAACGTATTTAAGCAATTGTCGTTCTGTAAGACCATAATGAAAACGCAATTTTTGTTTTTCTTCTAAACGAATACGATATTGAGATTTTTTACTGAAGCGCAATTGATTTCTAAGTTCGTTTTTGACTGTTGGCCTTTTACTAGTAAGTCCTGGTAAATATCCCAGACGACGTATTTTTTTGAAACGAGGTCCTCTGTAACGTGACATAAAAACTCCTTTTTGAAAATTAAAAATCTTATAAATCAAAATGAAAACTAAACGAAATGAAAAATATTATATAATTCTAAATGAAGCGAAATCTACTAAAGTTTTATAGTACAAAGAAGAATTAGACGAATTTTATAAATATCCGAACTTTATTCTATTGTATAGAAAAAAATACAAAAAAGTAGGTTCATTTCTTGATTTCTTCCGTAGAGATCGAACTCTCCCAATTTTTTATTTCTAAAAAAGATATTATCAATTATGTAAAAAACAAATTGAGAAAAGCCGGTTATCGGATTCGAACCGATGACCATCGCATTACAAATGCGATGCTCTAACCTCTGAGCTAAACCGGCTAACGTAAACGAAATAGACATATGCAGAAGAATTTCATGGGATCTTAGTTATCAATTTTTAGTTATTTATAACAAAATTCAAATTAATACAAACATAGAAAATATAGAAAATCAAACCCAATATTTATTCTTTCTATTATTTATATGTTATGTTAGTCCATAACATAAAGTGCAAGATAATAATTAATATGAATATAATCTATTTTGATCTAATATTCTAGAATTATTAAATTGATTTATTTCAAAAAGATTATTTATTAGTATTTAAAGTCAATTTTAGTAAATATTAAGGAATTCCATATTTCTAAAGAAGTGTCTAATTCTACATTAAAAGAATGGTTTTTTATAGCCACTAGATTCGTTTTAGTTATATCAATTGTATATGAATAAATGGATTGTTTCTTTCTTTTCAGCAAAAACAAAAAAAAAAAAGAATCGACCATTCGAGTATTCAAAATTGTATGAAAAAAGAATATAAGTAGGTACATAGAAGATAAGTAGATATGTGGTCTATATCTGTGTATATTGAATTGTTAATATATAGATATTAGAATCAGTTCTGATTCAAGCAAGCAAATAAAGGTATTGAGTATAGATGAAATAAAATCAATCAAATTGGAGAAAAAAAAAGGGTTTTTAATATTTAATAGAATAATATGTATTTAATGAATTCAAAAGTTCCCGCATCATTCTCATAATAGAAATGAAAAAAAAAAGGCATTCTATTATAATCAGATTCAAATATCAAAAAAAAGATGGGGATATGGCGAAATTGGTAGACGCTACGGACTTAATTGGATTGAGTTTTGGTATGGAAACTTACCAAGTGATCATTTTCAAATTCAGAGAAACCCTGGAATTCACAATGGGCAATCCTGAGCCAAATCCTGTTTTCTGAAAACAAAGAAAAATTCAGAAAGTGATAATAAAAAAGGGATAGGTGCAGAGACTCTATGGAAGCTGTTCTAACAAACGAAATTGACGACTTTTTTTCTTGCATTAGTAAAATCATCCTTTCACCAAAATTCCAGGAATGGATCAAAGATAAACATTTAGAAACATATATATACTGAAATACTCTTTCAATTTATTACTATTTATTAATGAAGATCGATTTGTGATAAAAATATTCACAAATGAAAGATGTGAATCAAACCAATTCGAAGTTGAATAAAAGATGGAATATTTCTTGATGAAATTATTCACTTTATCATAATCGGATAAAACCCTTGAAGAACTGATCAATCAGATGAGAATAAAGATAGAGTCCTATTCTACATGTCAATACCGACAACAATGAAATTGAAAGTAAGAGGAAAATCCGTCGACTTAAGAAATCATGAGGGTTCAAGTCCCTCTATCCCCAAAAAGCCTGTTTCACTTTCTAATTTTTTTCCTATCTCCTCTCTATCTTTAAGTAGTTATTTATGTGTTTTATTCGATTTATTCTTTCCCAACTAAATTGGAATTTTTATTTTCATCAATTTCCTATCTATCATAATTTTCTTACATAATGACAAGTCACTAGTTTTGGAATATATATATAGATAGATATATATGTGAAACACATATAATTGTTTTGAATGAGAAAGGTATCAATTAATATCTTATTTTTGAGCAAGGAATTTGAATATGCGTAATTAACGATTAACAATATAAAAGAATTATTCCTACGGAAACTAACTTACAAACTTTTTTTTTACTTAGTTGATATAGATTCATTGACATATATTCCAATAATCTTTGAAAATCAAAGTCTTAAGCTGCAAGAATGGTCGGGATAGCTCAGTTGGTAGAGCAGAGGACTGAAAATCCTCGTGTCACCAGTTCAAATCTGGTTCCTGACACAAGATTCATTTGTATGAGTATTTATCCCCATGAATATGGGGGATAGATACTCATACAAATTTGTGCTCTTCTATATTCTCATACATAACATATTTCTTTTATCTATTTAGGTATCTGTAGATATACTTTTACTAGATGATTAAAGAATAGATGCATTTTTTTAGGTATATTCGCTTATCTATAGTATCTATATCTATATATAGATAATGAATTCTTTATCTATTTTTTTCCTTTTCTGCGATACAAAAAAAGGTTTCTATTTCCATAATATTCGAGTAGTTTAATTAGTTGGTTAAAAGACCTAAAAGTCGGAGTTCTGGGGTGGAGTGAGAATATTAAGAATTCATCTTAGAAGGATTACCAAAAGAGAATCGAGCCCTTTTCTTTGTGTTTTTTTTTTCGTGGCCATAGAATTGCTGTGGATGTGCACGTTATATAGTTTTTTATAAAGATAAAGAATTTTTGCAGTTCATCCTATTTCTTTGATTGGCTTGGCTGATAAGAAATAAGTATTGTTTTTGTTTTAGAATCTTAAGGAACCCCTATCCTATTTTAAACCCTATATTATTCTATTATTTATGAATTTTGTGATTTCTCACATACATAATAATATCTGAATGAGACTTCCATTATTCTGTCTGATTGAATGTCAATCAATTATTTTGTCTGATCTATAAAAGAATGTACTGATATTCTTTGAATATCTGGGGTTGCTGAAGTTTGGATTAGTTTCTTATTTTTATCATTTAGTGAGCATCTTGTATTTCATAAAAATTTGGAGCGATATAATCTTTACGCAAAGGCCATCCTATCCAATTTTCGGGCATTAAAATACGTCTTAGACGCGGATGACTATCATAAGAGATTCCCAACATATCATAAGATTCCTTTTCTTGAAAATCCGCACTTTTCCAAACCCAAAAAATCGAAGGAATTCTGGGATTTTTTCTTGATACAAATATTTTTATGCATACCTCTTCGGGTTGATTTATACCATACTCT